TTGATTCATTTCAATATGAACAACAATTTCACCGATTTGATTAGAATATAAATTAAGTACGAAACAAAGTAAGGTATTAGTAATGGATCGAACTAAACCCCTTTCAATTTCATATATGAACAATAGAATATGAAAATGGAACTGAAGGAAAATGGATGTGATAACATAGAACAAAACAAGACTTTATTTATTTTATTTTGGATCTAAGTATTTATTACTTAATTACTTTACTGCCGGGCCATAGCAATTGCACCTATCAAAGCAACTAAAAGAATTATAGAAATGAGTTCAAATGGAAGGTAAAAATCTGTTGATAAATGAATCCCAATTTGTTGAACGTTACTTGTTAGGTCCTGCTCTATAATCTGATTTGATCTTGTAGTCCAAACAATCCCGTACCACGACGTATCCGAGATAGTAGTAATTAGTGAAAAAAGAATACTTGTACAAACCAGTGAAGTGACCCCATCCCCAACGGTCCAAAGATAGAAATCGTTGTAATATTCTGAACCATTCATGAACATCACAGCAAATAGGATTAAAACATTTACAGCCCCTACGTAAATAAGGAGCTGTGCAGCAGCTACAAAATAGGAGTTAGATGGAATATGGAATAAGGATATACAAACAAGAACCAGTCCCAATGAAAAAGCAGAATAAATTGGGTTGGTAAGTAAGACCACCCCCAGACCTCCTAATATAAGACCTGATCCCAGAAATACTAAAAGAATATCATGTATTGGTCCAGGTAAACCCATTATGTGTAAAAAAAGAGATAAATAAATCGAAATATTTCATAAACTTACTAACCGATCCAAGAAAAAAGAGGTTACCTTATTTTTTTCTTGTATATGATACGTTCCTAATTGAATCCTAAAGGGGTGTAGATTTATATAGATACAGTTATTGGATCAATCCCGCTACTGTATCTGAAAGAGTAGTTCGGAATTGTATATTTTGAAATCATCACAGATCTATGAATCCATTCTAAATCAAAATCAAGCCTTGATTCTCACCAATCAATAGTTATTTACTGACCTAGCAAAATGAAAGAAGCCTCACTCCTTTACTTTAGATCAAAACGGAATCTTAGTAATTGGTAATCGTTTTTGAATCAAGAGGTTTACCCCTGATTATTTTGATTGGAGTCGAATTCGTAATTGTTCGAATTGTGTAATCTCCAATTACTGACATTGGTAACCGGCCCAAAGCAATTTGATTATAATTCAATTCGTGACGATCATAAGTAGAAAGTTCATATTCTTCAGTCATTGATAAACAGTTTGTTGGACAATACTCGACACAATTACCACAAAATATACAGATTCCAAAATCAATACTATAATTAAGCAATCGTTTCTTTCTAATATCCGTTTCCAATCTCCAATGAACAACGGGTAGATCTATGGGGCATACCCGAACACATACTTCACAAGCAATGCATTTATCAAATTCAAAATGGATTCGACCACGAAAACGCTCCGATGTGATCGATTTTTCATAAGGATATTGAATAGTCACAGGTAAACGATTCACGTGAGATAAGGTAATCATGAAACTTTGACCAATATACCTTGCAGCTCGTATTGTCTGTTGACCATAATTCATGAACCCAGTCACCATAGGGAACATATCGTGGATATCCATGAATAGTTTGATGTTTCTTTCTCTTGCTCTAGATAGGTTATGAATCTAGAATATCATATTTTGTTATAGCGAAACGAGTTGGGAAGAAGTTGTTAATAATAGATTACCTAGAGAAATAGGTAAAAGAAATTTCCACCCAAGGTTTAATAGCTGGTCCATTCTCATCCTAGGTAAAGTCCATCTTGTTGTGATAGGAATGAACAGGAACAAATAAGCTTTAGCTAATGTAATAAGGATACCAATTGTCATTCCAAAGACTCCACCTGTTTTATTTATTCCAAAAGGTTCAGAAATGAATATGTACGGAATAGAGAAATTCCACCCGCCCAAGTAAAGAACTGTTACAAATAATGAAGAAACTAGTAGATTTAGGTAAGAAGCAACGTAAAATAAACCAGATTTAATACCTGAATATTCGGTTTGATAACCTGCTACTAATTCCTCCTCTGCTTCTGGTAAATCAAAAGGTAATCTTTCACATTCCGCTAGGGAAGAAATTAGAAAAACTATAAACCCTATAGGTTGACGCCACAGATTCCACCCCCAAAACCCATATTTTGACTGTGCCTCAACTATATCAACTGTACTTGAACTGTTAGATAATCATAGTCGATGATAACATCACTATTCCCATCGCTATTCCAGAACCGCACATGAAACCTCAGCTTCATACGGCTCCTCGATGGCCACAAATAAATCTAAGGACTGGTTCATTATTACCTCGGCATGTTTGTAGTGTAGATTAGAGTAAAGATGTATCGAAGAGTCCCGAATTAGACCAATGGAATTCCGTCCGCCATAATAAAAAAAAAGCGCTTCCGAATTGATCTCATCCTTTATTTTCTAATTAGACTTAGAATTCTTTTAGTTCAGTAATAACTTAATCCTTCAATAAAATACTCGTTGTTTCAATAGATATTTCGACCCATACTTTTCGTACGAAAAATTATTAGACACTAATTCATAAGTTATAGTTGATAAATCATTATAAGAATTCTATCCGTATGAATATGGATAGGATTGAGGAAAGAAAGAATAAACAAAGATCTCTTATTATTCAGTTTTCCTATTGCATTCCATTTCTTTCGTTCCTGTTCTTCTTTCTCACTCAGAAGGGGGGTTTCTAAAAAATCAAATCAAAGGATTACTTCGTTCTCGACAGTCATTTATTTAATCAGTGGATAGAAGCATACTCTGGATCGGAATCGTGAGGAAGTACTGCTTGATCATTTCTACGAACTTAAAGCCCTCATTATGATTCCTTTTATTTTATGCAGAAATATCCCTTTGGATACCTTACATTATCTTCATCACTAATCCTTTGTGTACCTTTGTGTTCCTAACCGTCCACTCATTTTTGATTGATCCCCGATATGGTAATACATACAACATACACAACATACAACAACATAGAATACAATAGTAGAAACTCCATACAGTTGATCTTTTGCACCCGCTTCAAGTCATGATGACTAATCAACCAATCTTGGGGTAAACAGTTTCGACCGCTTATGTTTACTTCCACTTTACTCTCGTACATAGGGAATGAGAATCAATCTTCTTACTGCAAATTCATAAGCTGTTTTGTTTCACTCATATAACTATCTGGTTTAACTCATCGACCCGAATGATGAATAAAAAGAGAAAGGTATCTATTCAACACATCCAACCCCTTTCCTGGAAATAAAGGAAAGGGGTAAAGGTTCATGTTCCAACGAATCACACGTAGAGATATTGATAACACACACGGAGTTAATGGTATTTCATAACTAATAGATTGAGCAGCAGCTCGTAGACCACCTGAAAAGGAATATTTATTATTCGATCCATATCCTGACATAAGAAGTCCAATAGGAGCAATACTGGAAATAGCGATCCATAAAAAAACGCCTAGACTGAGATCGGCTAGAACAAGGCGATAGCCAAAAGGAATTACTAAATAGCTTAGTAGAATTGATATGACCGCTATAGATGGCCCCATACTGAATAAACGAACATCTCCTCTAGATGGGAGAAGATCCTCTTTCAAAAGTAGTTTGGTCCCATCTGCTAGAGCTTGAAGAATTCCCAAAGGGCCGGCATATTCAGGCCCGATACGTTGTTGTATCCCTGCAGATATTTCTCTTTCTAACCACACAATCACGAGTACGCCTATTGTGATTCCCGATACAGGAGTAAAAATAGGGACAAGCAGCCATAAGAGGTCTATGACCTCTTTTAAGGATTCCGATCTGGAAAAAGAATTGATAGCTTGTACTTCTGTCGTATCAATTATCATTTCAACGATCAACTTCTCCCATAATGATATCTATACTACCTAGTATCGTCATGATATCAGCCAATTTCATTCTTTTAACTAGCTGAGGAAGAATTTGCAAATTGATGAAACCAGGTGGACGAATTTTCCATCTCCAGGGAAAAACACTATTATCCCCTATCAGAAAAATTCCCAATTCTCCCTTTGGGGCTTCTACTCTCACATAAAGTTCTTGTTTCGACAATTCAAAAGTGGGAGAAGGCTTTTTACTAATGAATCGATATTCAAAACCATTCCATTCGGAATCACTTGCTCTATCAAAGCGTCGAACTTCTAAGTTCTCATAGGGCCCCCCCGGAATTCCTTCTAGAGCCTGTTGAATAATTTTTATGGATTCCGTCATTTCATTGATTCGTACTAAATAACGAGCTAATGAGTCTCCTTCTTTTTGCCACTGGACTTCCCAATCGAATTCATCGTAACACTCATAATGATCAACTTTACGAAGATCCCATTGGATTCCGGAAGCTCGTAGCATTGGTCCCGATAAACCCCAATTTATTGCTTCCTCCCCACCAATAATGCCCACCCCTTCAACTCGTTCCAAAAAAATGGGATTTTGCGTAATAAGCTTTTGATATTCAACAATTCCTGTTAAAGAATAATCGCAGAAATCCAAACATTTATCTATCCAGCCATGAGGTAGATCAGCAGCGACTCCCCCGATACGGAAATAATTATGCATCATTCGCATACCTGTGGCAGCTTCGAATAGGTCATATAGCAATTCCCTTTCTCTGAAAATATAGAAGAAGGGAGTCTGTGAACCGATATCTGCCATAAAAGGTCCAAGCCATAATAAATGAGAAGCTATACGACTCAGCTCCAGCATAATTACTCTGATATAGCTGGCTCTTTTGGGTACTTGAATATTTCCTAATTGTTCTGGTGCATTTACCGTTATTGCCTCTGTGAACATAGTAGCTAAATAATCCCAACGTGTTACATAAGGAAGATATTGTATAATTGTTCGGTTTTCCGCAATTTTTTCCATCCCTCTGTGTAAATAACCCAATACGGGTTCGCAGTCAATAACATCTTCACCATCTAGAGTAACGATAAGTCGAAGAACACCATGCATTGATGGGTGGTGAGGACCCATATTAACTATCATGAGGTCTTTTCTTGTAGCCGGTACATTCATATGTTTTCTTCTCCGATCCATTATTCTATGAATTGCCGAAAACGAAATAAATGAGGTTCATCAAAATTCAAGATCTAATAAACCAAAGAATTCAAACAATCTTCAAATTAACGAGTTTTTGGTTCCCGAATATCTAATTGATCAATTAATTTTTTATAACGCACTCTATTTTTCTTTGACAAATAAGCCAGCAGCCGTTGACGTTTTCCCAGAATTTTCCGCAAACCTATCTGAGATAAATAATCTTTTCTGTGCAATTCAAAATGTGAAGTAAGTCTCTGTATCTTATTGGTGAAACTGATTACTTGAAATTCAACAGATCCTTTGTTTTTTTCTTCTTTCGGAATAACTGAGATGAATGAATTTTTGACCATAACCATAAAAATTTCTCTCTTTTTTTTTTTTTTCCACAGATATGTATTTTACCAATCAGGAATAATAAGAATGCCAGTTATTTTGATCTGATACACCCAATAATCTGGATTTATTCATATATTACTTTATTCTATCAAATCAAATCAAAATGAAATTCAAATGAATTGTAAGTACAATTTTTAATTTGATTCGATAGAAGGGCAATTTCTGTACCCACAAAAGAAAATGATTTTGACCTAAGAAGATTCTGCCGAATCATTTCTAGATTCAATCCAATTGAGACGTTATTGAATCGGTATCATGTATTAGAATGTAACACAGCGTGTGTGTACATTCATATACCGGATCCGACACCTGATATATAGGAAATGTACCAACCATCAACTAATTCCGAATCGTGGATACATATGTATCCTTGACATACTGAAACGGCTGCCATTATTGGTATCAAACCAGTAGCGATTCATACAAGCTAAATCCTCTAATCGATAATTGGGCCAAAGAAACAATTTGAATTGAATGAATTTATTTATATCTGTATCAATATGCTTGTCCTCATCCAAAAATTGCCCCCAGTTCCTTACATTGTTGTCATTGAAAAATACCGGATTTCTATCCATAACATTCCTATTTCCGGAATTGAAACAAATTAGAATTCTCAATTCTCTACGACGCCTAGGGGATAGAATATTTTCAGGAACAAGCAAATCATAATGATTTTCGTCTCTATTCACAAGCATCTTTTTTTGTTGTACAATGGATCCATTGAAATAATTCTCATCAACATATCTTTTTTCTCGATATCTTTCATTAGTTTGGCATTTATTATTATGGACCAATGAGATACCTATGGTTTGATACATAATAAATTGTCTATCCCATTTTATAGACAGACGTACTGGTTCGAGAATCAATATTCCCTTTTTTATCAATTCTGGAAGAGTTAGATTCGTCTGAATTAACATTACATCCAGGTGCATTTCTCCTCCTTGAATAGAGGATATAGCAATTTCCTTTGCATTTATTAGTCTAAGCAGGAAACAATATACCTTAACATTATTGAAAATTCTGTGATTCAAAGGATCATCCCATCTCAATTGAAAAAGCAAATATTTTTTCAGGAATAACTCTAGTTTTGCTTTCTTGTTACTCTCGGGTTGTCCTTTCTTTTCACGTTTTTGAATGTCTGATTCCGTGTAATCCTTTTCAAAATCTTTTTGTCGTTTTCGTGCGTCTGAGCCAATATTTCCGTGGCCGAGCTGTTCTTTTTCTTCTTGATTTCGATTCTTTAATTCAAGATATTCTTTTTGATTAGATGATATACGAAGATCCTTTTTTTGATTTCCATTAATGTTTTTGTTTTCACTAATGTTTTCATTTCCATTAAAAATGAAAAGAAGTAATTTGATTGGTATAATCCACGGTTTGATCTTATATGCATCATAAAGTGGCACAAATTCTGAGAAGAACCAAGATTTCGGATTTAATATGGGACGATATAGCATTTCTTTATTCATTCCCATCAAAAAAAACTTTTTTTTTTGATTGGGTGGGTTGATTTCTTGATGAATCGTGAGATAGAAAAGATCTTTCTTATCAATCATTTGATAATAATCAGTCTCGGTCTTAGTCATTTTATTAATGTTGGTCCCGGTATCCGTATCGGTCCAGGACTCAATATCGATATTCTTTCTAAGAAATAAATCGAAAATTTTCCACTCCAAATATTTTCTATCCGTACTTTTACCCGTACCAATAATATACTCTTCTCCTAGATAATCACTAATAGATATATCCCCCAGTACATAAAATGGTTCAATTTTAGGTGTGTTGTAGTTATATGGAATCTCTCGGTCCTCGTTTACTTGTAATGAGGATGGATAAATATATGAGTCTTTCCTATCCCCATAATTAATATATTTATATGAAAAAAGATCATATCTGTAGTTTTTTTTTAATTTTGCTTTTTTGCTCGTCAATGAATTCACTTCATAATCATTTTTTTTCTCGTAATGAATGAATTGGGCTTTTTCATATGAATTCTTTTTTGAGTCTTTATTTTGAATCGTACGACGCCAATTGACCCTAGTTCGCCATTTTTGAGGTACTAATTTAGACCACCTAGCCTGAGATAAATTGTATTGATAATGACCCCTTAACCAGTTTTTCCATTCATTCATTCCAGAATTCGGAAGTTTTTTATGCCTTGATTTGGAATCAAATATTCTTCGTGTTCCAAAAAAATTCCTGATTCTATCCTTAAGAATAAGATATGCTTCGCGATATTGAAGTAGAGATCTCAAATGATACTTCTTGATAGCTTCGATTTGTGATAATTTGTAAAATACAGATGCTTGTGAAAAGGAATATGGGTCACCAGAAATTTTTGATTTATTATTACTAATATTAGAAAGAGACTTTTTTATAGTCGAAATAAATTGAATTTTTTTTTGATTTGTTTCATCAATCCCTTCTTTATTTTTTTCATCATTGTGAATGTATTTATCGATAATCTTTTTTGTTGATTCAAGGAAAAGTTGTACATTGACTCTAGAAATATTAACCGTACATAGAAAGATATGTATGTATATTCTTTCGTTGAAAAATGTCAAAAAATAGTGCCATTTGCGTATGAATATGAATCTGTTACTTCTTCTTTTTGATATCTGCCAAATAGGTTTCTGCGATTCCGATCTTTTATCACCACAACTTGTATCGTTAGGACTAATATTTATATCCGGAGTTAGAAATATTTTTCTTTTGTCTTTTGCACCCCTTTCTATTTGATTTCTGATTAGGGTTGTTCTATCGGACAGATCTTTCCTTTTTTTTTCTGTCAGTGAATAATTTGCCCAATCCATGAATCTAATTCGAATGGTCGATTCAGGAACAATTTTATTACTGCTTCTGATTATGGAATCTTTTCCATTTCCATTCGGTTCATATACTTTCTTCAATACAAATAAGAAAATTGTATTTACGTTTACAAACTCTTTTATTATTCTTTTTAAAAATAGAACCGTTTTGATAATCCATCTTGTTTTTTCTTTTGAGACTTTTATAAACTGTTTTGTTTTTTTTTTGAAAACTCTTAGAACTAGAAAACATTTTTTTTTCACTTTTCTCTTTTTTTTTTCGAATTCATTATAAATAGGTTCAAAAAAGGAAGGTTGTTGTCGGGCAGAACCAAAAGGTAGTTCGGTTTCCCTTCCCCAGATTGTTAAAAAACAAAAATTTTCCGTTTTCCCCTTCTTTTGGATTGGATCTCTATGATGGGATCGTAGTTTGGATTTGCGCCAGGGTTTCAGACAGAAAGGAAATAGGATTTTTATCTGAATACCATCTGTTAACCAGTTTTTCGGAAATTCTGTTTCTGATAATTGAACACCATTATAGGTGCATTTAACATGCATTTCTCTATTCCACTCCTTCAAATCCTCGTACCACTCGGGGAATTGAAATAAGAGCATACGGCCGAGGTTTTTAGCTATTATCAATGAAGGCAATATGATGTATTTTCTAAGAATTGATTGGGTTACTAACATAGTCCCTCTTATTGCTTGAGCAAATATAATAGTATCCCAAGTTTCTGCTATTGCTATCCTTTCATTCTCGTTTTTTTTATCTGCAATTTTTTTTGCCTTTTCTTTTGCCTCTTCCTCCTCAGAATCCGAAGTTTTGAATTTCGGTCCTGTATCTATCCAATTTCTAAAAATGAGATTCATTGTTCGGGAGATATCAAAAGAAAAAAAAAAAGTTTTGTCTATTCTGTCCAAAAAAAGCAGGGAATGCACATTCGCTTGAAACATTTCCCAAGTAACTATTTTACGTCTTTGAGCGCGCATGGATCCTTTTACTATATCCCGACGAAAATCTGATTGTTGCGAGTAACGTATCAAAGCCAACTCTTCTGCTTGATCACTATTAGTACTGGTACTAGTATGAGTATTGGTATTCTGATCCGGATCCGCCTTATCAGTATAAATTACCACACGTTTGGCTTTTCTTGAACGAATCCCATGATTTTCTGTTGATTCTTCCTCATTTTCCTCCTCCCGCTCTTCAAAAGAATCGATCAATTTGTATGATCGTCGAGGAATCTTTTTACCGATTTCTTCTATTCCAATAGATTTTTTTTGAATTGTTTGATTATTTGGATCAGTTGTAATTACATCGAATAGAAATTTCAAACATTTTGTTTTATTTTCTGAATCAAATCTTCTTTGTTCGGATATTAAAACAAGCTTTTTCAAATTAAGATTAAAACCAGTTGTTGATTTCCTAGCTAATTCACTGATAGAGGTCAAGAAAGGACCAATGTCTGTCGATAATGATTCTCCATTAAATATATCCATTTTATGTTCAAGTTTTTGGTAATCAGTAGGAAGCATATCATGAATCTTATTTATCCAAACCATTCCTATGGAATCTTCTGTCGACGTGATTGAGTCATCCACCATTGAACGTGAATACGCTTTTTTGATTGTTCCACGATAGGGTCCGTTTAAAAAAGGATC